AGAATTTATAGCCGGACAATTAAAGAATAGAGTTTCGTTTGGCAAATCCATGAAAAAGGCTATTGAATTAGCCAAACAGGCGGATACGCAAGGAATTCAAATACAAATAAGAGGGCGTGTTGCCGGAAAAACTATGAAACGTATCGAATGGATTAGAGAGGGTAGAGTTCCCCTACAAACCGTTCAAGCTAAAATAGATTATTGTTCCTATACAGTTAGAACTATTCAAGGGGCAATAGGTATAAAAATTTGGATATTTGTAGACAAGGAATAATAGATTCCTACTTGACTTGTCTTAACGTTCTATACTTTTCTAGACATTGATAAAATAAAACATGCATAAAGTTTTTTTTTATCAAAAAAAAAAAAAGAGCCAAACAATTAGAATTCTATAGGGTTAAATAAAAATTCAATTCATAAGTTTAATATATTTGCTATGCTTAGTGTGTGACTCGTTGGTTTTTAGGATCAGCATTAAAAAAACTGACTGACCCAAACTATGAACTAAGAAGTACAGAATTACTAACCAACTCATCGCTTCACATTATCTGGATGAAAAGAGGTAGTCAAGATATGATATATTGATTATCTCGTTTTAGCAATTAAATTTTTTTTGCCTAAAAAAATCAATATGATTATGGCTGTAAAACAAAAAAAATAGAAAATTATACAGACAAATGAAAGGAAGGGAGAAAGAAAGAGAGAAAAAAAGTATCACTGATATAGGTATAGGATTCCAATATGTGTGTAAGGTCTATGACTCTAAATCGTCTCATAAAAACTAATGTAATAAAGCATCAATACTACTTGATCTATAATTTATAGAACAAAAAAATCAAGAGCCTCAAGCCAATAAAGACTAAGAAAATTGACTCGAGAACAAATATAAGTAAAAGCTCCTTGGTAGAATTAAGACCTAAGCATGAATCACAAAGCGATGGGAACGACGGAACCTATGAATACATACGATTCTATTGAAAATGAATCTTAATGATTTATTGGGCAGGATGGCGAAAGGAACCAGGAAATAATTTATTCTGAGAGGTCATAAATTAACCTAGAAATCCTACAAACCAGAAGAAAATATTGAAAGAGTCAATATTCGCCCGCGAAGGTTTTTATGTTATTGTCTTTGTATTCGAAATTGGAAACAGCTACCAACTAGCTCGGAAAATTAGAATCATATTTTAATAAGTATCATAACATAAAAAAAATTAATAGAAATAAGTTCGAATTCTAATATAACCTTATAAGAATAAGAAAGACGACATTATCTAATATAGAAAAAAAAAATCTCTCTATATCTATATTCTAATTATCTCTATAGATATAGATTTTAGAGATAATTAGAATATAGATTTTTATAGATATTATCTATTTATATATAGAGAAGTATATTCTATATATACAAGTCTATGATAGAAGAAAATAAAATATAAAAATTTCTAATAAATAAAATAAATAAAAAAATTAGAGTTGGGGAAATTTGAAAAAATCCAAAAATTGGGTTTATTATTTATTAACGACGTATCTTTTTATTGAATCATTTCATTCGCGAGGAGCTGGATGAGAAGAAACTCTCATGTCCAGTTCTGTAGTAAAGACGGAATTCAGAAAGAACCATCAATTATAACCCCAAAAAAACCAGATTCCGTAAACAACATAGAGGAAGAATGAAAGGAATATCCTATCGAGGTAATCATATTTGTTTCGGGAAATATGCTCTTCAGGCACTTGAACCTGCTTGGATTACATCTAGACAAATAGAGGCGGGACGCCGGGCAATGACACGAAATGCCCGCCGTGGTGGAAAAATATGGGTACGCATATTTCCAGACAAACCAGTTACCGTAAGGCCTACAGAAACACGCATGGGTTCTGGTAAAGGATCTCCCGAGTATTGGGTAGCTGTTGTTAAACCAGGCAGAATACTTTATGAAATGGGAGGAGTAAGAGAAAATATAGCCAGAAAAGCTATTGAAATAGCAGCATCAAAAATGCCTATCCGGACCCAATTCATTATTTCGATCTAGTAATCTAAGTAATATAGAAGCAAAGGAAAAAGGCCTTTGAAATTAAAAACAAATCGCAAGTTTCTTTTTTTTTTTGAACAAAAAATATTACTTACTTTTTTCCATTTGCATTAAATAAAAAAAAGAGATCAAAAAATTCTATGATCCAATCTCAGACCCTTTTGAATGTAGCCGATAACAGCGGAGCCCGAAAATTAATGTGCATTCGAATCATAGGGACTAGTAATCGACGATATGCTAATATCGGTGACATTATTGTTGCTGTGATCAAGGAAGTAGGTCCAAATTCTTCACTAGAAAGATCAGAAGTGATCCGAGCTCTAATTGTACGTACTTGTAAAGAACTCAAACGCGACAACGGTATAATAATACGATATGATGATAATGCTGCAGTTATTATTGATCAAAAAGGAAATCCAAAAGGAACTAGAATTTTTGGTGCAATTGCTGGGGAATTGAGACAGTTAAATTTCACTAAAATAGTTTCATTAGCACCTGAAGTGTTATAAAAGATCAAAGATTCTAAGATAGCAGCGGAGATCATGATATAGTTATAGTATTTAAATTAATTAATCAAATTAATTAATTTAAATTTTGAATTCAAAGCAGTTCAAAGCAGTTCAAAGTAGTTCAAAGTAGTAATTAATAGTAATAAATATAGTAAATTTTTTTTCACGCATATCCCTTTTATTTAATTTCTAGTTGTTAAATATTAATGATTAATTCAATATTAGTTAATTAAATTGAACTATTAATAGTTAACAGAATATAAAAATAACGAAATAAAGTGAATTCATAACAAACAAAAAAGTATGTTGATTATATCAAAATTAGGGAACAAGAAGCATTTTTTTATCATGAGTATGGACACTATCGCCGATATAATAACTTCTATACAAAATGCTGACATGGCTAAAAAAGAAACTGTTCAAATAGCATCTAATAAGATGACCGAAAACATTATTAAAATACTTTTACGAGAGGATTTTATTGAAAATGTGAGGAAACACCGGGAAGGCAATAAAAATTGTTTGGTTTTAACCCTACGACATAGAAGGAATAGGAAAGTACCCTATAGAACTAGTCTAAATCTAAAACGCATCAGTCGACCAGGTTTACGAATCTATTCTAACTATCAAAAAATTCCTAAAATTTTAGGCGGAATGGGAATTGTAATTCTTTCTACTTCTCGGGGTATAATGACAGACCGAGAAGCTCGACTAGAAAAAATCGGTGGAGAAATCTTGTGTTCTATCTGGTAAGCTTTCCGATATCCGAATTGTATCTGACTTCCTATTTTATTTGATTTGAAAAAAAAAAAAAAAACGAAAGCAAAGAACAGGTTTCTAATATTATTCTATTCCTCCTACATTCCTTAATACTTCAAGAAAGTTTTAGGCCGAATTCAAAACGAAAATAGATTTCGGAAGATTGAATTACCGAACGACTTTCCAATTGGATATTCGAGATTCATTTTGATCATGAAGATCTGGAGTTAGGTAGGTTATGTTTCGAAAACGATCGGCCATAATCATAATTTTGTTTTATATGTACTAGAATATAGAGTAAAATAAAGCTAAGTAATTCTAATTTCAATTTGACTGAAGACGCCCAATTTATAGATTCCTCAACATTTCTCAACAAAGATTGGAATGATTAGATAGTTTTTCAACTTCAACATTCCATTTATAGGATAGGAATACAATTCAAGATTTTGGCAAAAAAAAGAAATTTTCTTCAAAAAAATATGTATATTTAAAAAAAAGGAATGAAAAATATGAAAAAAAGGGCTTCAGTTCGTAAAATTTGTGAAAAATGTCGACTGATACGTAGACGGGGTCGAATTATAGTAATTTGCTCCAACCCAAAGCACAAACAGAGACAAGGATAATCTTTATAAACTTCTAAACAAGGGTGCTATAAAGAATTTGATGTACAAATAAAAAAAGATCTTTTTGACCTAAAATGGATATATCCATAGACCTCTGACTTCTATTTATGAAAAATATGGCAAGACCTTTACTAAAAATAGGTTTACGCAAGAATAGACGCATTGTTTCGCGTAAGAATGCACGTAAAATACCAAAAGGAGTTATTCATGTTCAAGCAAGTTTCAACAATACTATTGTGACTGTTACAGATATACGGGGTCAGGTGATCTCTTGGTCCTCGGCGGGCACTTGTGGATTCAGAAGCCGAAGAAAGGGGACATCTTTTGCCGCTCAAACCGCAGCAAGAGATGCTATTCGTACAGTAGTGGATCAAGGTATGCAACGAGCAGACGTCAGGATAAAAGGGCCGGGTCGCGGAAGAGATGCGGCATTAAGAGTTATTCGTAGAAGTGGTATACTTTTAAATTTTGTCCGGGACGTAACCCCTATCCCACATAATGGCTGCAGGCCCCCTACAAAAAGACGTATATAAAAAGAAATATTGAAGAAATTTCAAGAGAAATAAATAAATCAATGATTTGAGTAAAACATAATATTATTATGGTTCGAGAGAAAGTAACAATATCTACTCGGACACTACAGTGGAAGTGTGTTGAATCAAGAACGGACAGTAAGCGTCTTTATTATGGTCGCTTTATTCTAGCTCCGCTTTTGAAAGGTCAAGCCGATACAATAGGCATTGCAATGCGAAGGGCTTTGCTTGGAGAAACAGAAGGAACATGTATCACACGTGCAAAATTTGAGAAAATACCACACGAATTTTCGACTATAGTAGGTATTCAAGAATCAGTACATGAAATTTTAATGAATTTGAAAGAAATTGTATTAAGAAGCAATTTATATGGAACTCACAACGCGTCCATTTGTGTCAAAGGTCCTCGAGAAGTAACTGCTCAAGACATCATCTTACCGACTTCTGTAGAAATAATTGATAATACACAACATATAGCTAGCCTAAAGGAACCAATTGATTTGTATATTGGATTACAAATCGAGAGGAATCGTGGTTATCGTC